TTCTTGGCGGGAACGACTTATGATAGAATCCGCCTTGTTTATCTTGACGAAATGGGCGGAATAGCTATTCCAATGCCAAAAATGTTCACGATGTTCAGTAGCTTTTCGATGGCTTCCCTTGCATTACCAGGTATGAGTGGTTTTGTTGCCGAATTGATAGTATTTTTTGGAATAATTACCGGCCAAAAATATCTTTTAATTCCAAAACTACTAATTACTTTTGTAATGGCAATTGGAATTATATTAACTCCTATTTATTCATTATCTATGCCACGCCAGATGTTCTATGGATACAAGCTATTTAATGCCCCGAAGGATTCTTTTTTTGATTCTGGACCGCGAGAGTTATTTCTTTCGATCTCCATCTTTTTACCCGTAATAGGTATTGGTATATACCCCGATTTCGTTCTTTCATTAGCAGTTGACAAGGTCGAAGTTATTCTATCTAATTTTTTTTATAGATAATTGGATGACTGAAATAAAAAAACCTATGTTTGTTTTTAAAAACATTCTTGGACAATGAAAAAAAGAAGACTTTTTTTCTTCTCTTAACTTAAGAATTAAGTAAAAACAATGAAATTGAACTACATATGGTAGAAAACCGTGTGAATCATCAATACAATATTTGATTCACACGGTCCGCATGCTGGTTCATACAATGCGTCGCCCGCTCTTGTATTTGTAATAACTTGTCTTGAATTCAATTAAATGTTGATGGAAAAGAACCATAACTATGTAACCCTATTCCTAATAGATTGACCCCAAAATAGCATATCCAAATTATAAGAAAACCTATAGACGCTACAATTGCAGAATTTGGACCCCGCAAATTTCTATTTGTTCGAGTATGTAAATAAATTGCAAATACGATCCAAGTAATAAATGCCCAAGTTTCTTTTGGATCCCAATTCCAATAGGACCCCCACGCTTCATTAGCCCATACCGCTCCCGAAAGGATTCCTATGGTTAAAAAAGTAAATCCTAAACTAATAACCCGATAACTCCAATAATCCAATTGTTGAATCAATTGGGACCTGTAATAATTTTTAGCACAAAAAAACGCAGTATTTTCGACAACATTTTCACCCAAGAAAAATGACTCGTTTAAAAAACCATTGCTCTTATAAAAAAGCTTTCTGTTTTTTCGAAATGTAATCACTAGAAGTGCTACTGATAATAACGATCCACATAAAAGGGCTGCATAGCCCAATATCATCATACTCACGTGCATTATTAACCACTCAGATTGAAGAGCAGGTACTAATATTCCAGATTGGTGTATTTCAGTTAAAATACCTGAAGTAGCAAAGCCTTGGGTCAAAATAGCACTTGGTCCAGTTATTTTACTTAAAATTAAAACATTTTTTTTGAAATATGGAATTATATGAATAAGGGAGAAACTCCATGAAAGGAAAATCAATGATTCATATAAATCGCTTAGTGGGAAATGTCCTGAAGAAATCCAACGAGTAACTAATAATCCTGTTATACAGAAAAAAGTAACTATTATGCCCTTTTCTGACGAATCGTATAGTTTTACAATTTCATCGACTAAAAAGGTTATCAAATGAATTGTAATTACAATTGAAACGATCGAAAAGGAAATGTGAGTTAATATATGCTCTAAAGTTGAAAATATCATAAAAAATCTTAAAAAAGAAGAGTCCCTTAATTACATAATTCTAAAATGGAAATCGGGAATTGAATTCATTATAAGATCTATTTATCCTTTTTAGAAGATGCTATGCCGCCACTCGGACTCGAACCGAGATGCATTAGCACTGCTTCCTAAGAGCAGCGTGTCTACCAATTTCACCATAGCGGCTTGTCTTGAACTCATAATAGCCTATGAATAAGCAATCGTCGAGATTGAGTAAGCTATTTTAGTTTAGTAATGATTCAAATGGATCAATAACAATAAAAAGTTGTTCAAATAGGAATTTGAAGTTGAAGGTTCATTATTTTTGATTTGAGTTTAGAGTCTTAGTTTTTTTTATTTAACCTGGGACTTTCCTATATTTTATACTTTCCTCGAATTCAACTCTTGTAACTAAACCGTTCTATACTCAATTAAGGAATAGAGTTCAAAAAGTTTTTGTTTTCATTGTTTAAGCAGCAATTTATTATTTTTTTTTCATAAATCTAAAATAAAACAAAAAAGGGATTTTGACGACAAAATAGAAAGAAAAGAACCAATTTTGCATCGCTAAAAATTCACAATTAGTCATACAAAATTTCATTAAGCAATTTTATCTATTGGGTTAAGGGCAAGATATACATGGGGGTCTATATAATAATTCAGAGAAAATAAAAAGTGAGAAAGTTCGAGAAAACAAAAAGGTTTCAAAATAGAATCAATTACTTTCAATGAGTTCTTAACTTTCACTAAAGATTTTTATATACGTTCTTCTATAGATATGCAAATATAGAATTTTATTTGCATTTTATTCTGCAAATAGGTCGATGGGGAAAATAAAACTCCCCACCTTGGAATAGAAAT